TAAGAGTCAAAAAGCGACAAGAAAGCCAATGCTTAGCTTAGCTGCTGTTGCTGCCACTCCGATGCATGCCGTTGAATCCGTTGGAGGAAGCCCTTCTATTGAATCAATTGGAGGAAGGATGCAATGACATGAGAGAGCTGTGAGGGAAGCCTAACGAAAGGTTGTTACGGTAGCGTAGCTAGGGCTGGCTATCCGTAGTAAACGGAGCTGCAGAACTTAAACAGCCTTAGGTTCGCGTAGGTCAATAGGTTGGTAGGAGGAGCCTTATGTCGTAGGCCCTTGCCCATTAAAAGATGTTCCTTTCGGGGAGGCTAGGAAGTATTGTTTTATAGAAGAAAGCCGCTCTCAAGCCATGTGGTCACTCGCTGCCTTTCTGCTTTCATAATCTGTTAACCAGACGTTAACCTCTACTTCAATCGGTCTATTCACTTCACTCACTTAACTTAAGCCAAGGCTGACTGTCTTTCATGTTCTAACTCACACAGCGCATCTGCGACATCCTATGATATAAGTAAATAATAAAAAGATTAAGTGTTAACAGCTGATAGAACAGGTTATAAGCTGATAGAACAGCTGATAGTCAAGGTTGGAAGCGGATATGCGATATGAGTATAGTAACTAACTTGAAACTAATTCTTTCTCAGCGAAGAGAAAAATTTCGTATGTATATAGTGTTGACTGAGAAAAAATAGTGAATAAAGGACCGGATCAGCAGCTAGATCGATTCCTAACAGTAAGAGGATTGGTAAATCTTTCTTTGCTTAAAACACAGGAGAGCTAACTCGATGATCGACCAAGCCATTCAATGGCATCTTCTCCTCCTTTTGATGGCATGAGCCTTGTTAAGAAAATTCCCATCATTGAAATCAAAGAAGTTTGGGACTGAGAACCGGCCTTTCAGCATACTAAGGTGGAGCCCTCTCTTGAGAGAGGTCAGGGAACTCAGTCTCGTGCTTATGGCAGGTCAGTGAGGAAGTAAGAGTATGCCTTTCCTTCCGATTCGGAGCTAGAAATTGGCATTTCATTTCCAGACAGGTTCCTCTTTATCAATTTGCCAGGAGTTGATCCGCTGGAGTTTCAGACTCAGCAAATGCATCAGCTTGGCTAGGAGCTTCAGGGGAAAAGTAAGCCTTTTACTAATGAACGATAAGCATCTATATTGACTCTATTTTTCTTTTATTAAATATAAACGTTAACGGACGAGATCTATTATCACTTTTCGCGTGTCCTCGGAAATTTAGAGTAGGTACGAATTCTCCCAGTAAGCTGATCAGACACAGCCCTGGACTTCCCTTCACTACCAACCCCTCCTCTTAAGATTCCTCACCGCCTGGGTATGAAGATCCCTCACTGCCTGGTTATGTTTGCAAGTTGCAGAAAGCATTGTATGGTCTTAAACAGGCATCACGCGCTTGGTATGATAAGTTTTATAGCTTTCTAATCAGCCAAGGCCTAAACAACAGAAAGTAGTTCACTCAAGAAAGTAGTTCACTCAGCCACCGGAGAAGTAGTTCGGATAGCCCTGATCAAGTGGTAGTTCACTCACCCACAGGCCAAAACAGAAGAAAGTAGTTCACTCACCGGATAGAGGGTGTTATATTGTGCCTAGCACCACCATCTTGCCTCACACCTTCCATAGCGAGAAGGATGCTTTCCGACGTGCACAAGGATAGCCTCGCTTCACCTGTTTAGGACACAACAAGGCCTTTTTGGTCATCTATTCATGAATAGCTCTTCTCTCTTGCTCTTCTATCGGTCCTACTACGGTTCCACTAAGTTGTTCTTCCATTCCGAACTCTTTCTAGCCCTATGCACTTCTGGCTACCTGAAGGGTCGGTCCTCTTGTCTATGCTCTCATCCATGCTACGAGTATGATCAATGGCCACTGCCGGAGTCTTTATATTGGAGTCATCCTATCTTCAACAAGAATAGCCTACTGGCGATTAAGTAGATCAATCATGTGAAGGATAGGCGTAGGAGATCCAATCCGGTCTCATCTTCCATCGGATCTCGTCTTGCTTTTATCTATGAACCGAGGACTGGTATTCCATCTCCTCTCATTATCCTACCTGACCAAGCGAGTCTATCACCTTCTTCGCTACAGGTCGAGTTCGTAGTGGGTAGACCTTTATAGCTTCACGCCTTCATGGAGAGCTAGGATCCGAGATCTATGCTATGCTCCTTCTATAGGAGTCGAACATCTGTCTCCGTCATGAAAGGCTATGCTACTAACATATGGACGAAGGAGACGGAAGACGAGAATGAATGCTCTACTCCGGTTAGCTGATTGAACCTCTGGTTGAGTCTGAATTCGTAGTTAAGTGAGTCGTTCTATCTATATGGGTATTCATACTACTACTATAGGTTAGTGACCAAGCTCTCCGTGCAAGGCCTCGTCCTTTGACTTGTGATTGGCCTTTGACTTGCGATTGATTAGCTCTAGTCTCCCTCACTATGTGAGTCTCCCCTCGCCCTAACGTAGCTTCAAACAGTTCCCAGTAAATTCTTAATGGTACATTGGAAGACCACTGAAGGAAGTACGGGTTAGGGCCCTTAAGTGGAGAACTACTTTTGGGTGGGATGCTTGAGTGAGGACGAAGTGCTTGTTCGCTCTGTTCGGGAAGGACCCTTCCTTTTTTGCTTTACACACCTTATCCCAAGCCACTAAATCTTTCCTATTTTGGTTATCCTTCTTTCCCCATACAAAGATGCAGTTCCTCCTATCTATTTCCTGGTTTATAGCTTCCGGAATACGCGTTGTTTGCATGGTGTATACAGGTATAGCAGAGGTTACAGACTGAACCTGCAATGTTCTTCCAGCCATAGACAACTGCTCAGCCTTCCATCTAGCCAACCTATCTTGCACTTTTATCGAGTATGTGGTAGTAAGTCGTTTTAGAGACCCTCTTGTGTATGAGGGGTACTCCCAGTGGCCCACGTCTGCAGTGAGAGGAATTTGACATCTAGCACTGATCTCCCGAGCTCTAAGCTTGTGGAAGTTGGGTGAAAGAAACCGTTTTCTTTGGCAGGGCGTCCTGAGATGGCACAAAACTCATTTAAACACTCCATGACTAACAGGCAAAAGTAGAAAGTAGACAAGTGCAATAAAGCGGATAACAGAAGTAGAAAGGTTATTTATGGCATGAACACTGAAGCCGGACCCGCATATAGGGATACCCCCTTCTTAGACTAGAAAGACTTATTCTGCCTCAAGCGAGCGACAGCCCTCCCTTTCCTAAAAAGTGCCGAGCGAGGACTTCTTAACAACCGTCTTGTGCGTGCGTCTTGCCTTGCCTGTCCTTGCTTTAGTCAAACCTATTCTTGTTCCTGTCCGTACCTGGCCTTGCTTGAGTAAGAAATAGATATGCCTGTTCCTGTCCGTCCTTGCCTTCCTTGCTTTAGGTAAGTCAGTCCAGTCCAGGAATCCTTCCGTCAAGCGGTCTAGTTTAGTTAATAGGTTGGTTGATATCTCAGTTATTGATAGCAAAGGTCCACGCCTAATATGAAAGGGACACGCCTAACAAGAGAGGTAAGGTTCCTTCGGGTTGGGAAAGGAATCGATCTCTCTTTCATTTAGGGAAGGAGAAATGCGCATCTTTCTCTATAGTACGAAGCACTCGTAGCACTTGGTGGGCTCAATTGTTGGATCACTGAGATTCATTTCGATCTATTTTTCCCCGGGAGGCAAATATGCATATCTGTTATGTTACGATGCATTCTGAGCACTGGGAACATATGAATTCCGCATTATTACCCTCAAAGCAACATCTGAGCAAGTAGCAGAGCCAGTTGATCAAGTGGTTGAAGCAGTCAATTATGCGGATACAGATACATACGCAGATTCATACCCGGGCCCAAATGAAGCATCCGAGCCTGTGGAGGCACAGCACCTCAACGCAGAGTGAGTAGCATGGGGAGCATAGTGAGCGGGCGAGCATCAGTTGAAGCAGTTGACTAAGTCGCATATATAGATCCCGATCGAGCTTATGCTTCTCGCGATCGTGGTCGCCTTTATAGATCGTTATCGACGATTAGGACCTTAGTGATCGAGACCTAGAAGCATACCTAAAAGCATAGGCAGCTGTTCCAACTTCTGGTACATAGGCATAGACAGATCCATCCATTAAAGCAAGGGTAGATGCATCATAAGTTGATACAGTTTGAGCACCAGCTTACCTTCGCTGGGTTCCTTCTATCTGTTTAAGCACCACCCACACCACCGGGCCTTCTTGTACCTGCGGCTTAGTAGGTATCTCCCTCTATAAAGATCCATATCCATATCTTATTGAGCGGGATCCTGATCCAGCCCCTAGTGATCCAGATCTATATCCAGGGATCAAAATCCAGTCGATGAAGTGAAACCAACAGCAGTCAAAGGTACAACCACCTTAGTTTCGTAGATCCTGCTACAACATATCCAACTCCGGCTTTCCCACTGCCACCCGCCCAGCGTCCCTACCTGTCCAACAAGTGATCAAGATTTTTACGTCTTCCTAGAAGTGATGTTCCGGGATTTTGCACATACCTACCTATGGTCCATCCAGGTGTTCCATAGTTAGTCCCATATCCCTAAGGTGCAGGAGAAGCAAAGGTATAACTATAATACCCCATAAGTGTACTCATTTCCGGATAGAGACCCAGTGGGGCCGAAGAGAAGTCAGCCACCAGCACAAGGTTTGCTGGCTGACTTCTCTCACGTAAGACTGATGCTGGCTTTCTCAAATCAATCGGTAATCATCCTAAGATAGGGAAAGACTTCCTTCCATAAAGCGAAGCTCTGAAGTTCCTCCTCAAAAGAAGAGGCCCAACCATCTATGCTTTTCAGTTGTTGTCATTACATAACTTAGATATCTAAGGGCGGAGATAGGGGATAGGAAGCGAATCATCTGCTTTTTCCGAGATAACAGAACAGAAAATCAACTTTAAAGGAAAGTCGTGAAGCATCTGGCTAGGCCCGCTACTCCCCAAGAGAGTTCTCCCGGTATTCAATCCCAACTGCAGAATCAAGAGAATCGACTAGAACGAGGTTATCAACTACTGGGATTTCGATAGGAGACTGATAGTCCAATCCAATCCTGAGCTTTAGCTTCTTTCCTTTCGTGCTTGGACCATACCGGGAACCCCATTTTGGTTCCATTTATAAGTGTCCTGCTTCAAGCCTTCATTCATTAGTAAGCCGGCTTTCCGATAGAGCCCCTTCTTATTAACTTCTTTCATACCGCTTCCTTAAGAGGATTCGGGGTCTCAAGTCGAAAGGCTATGGCTAGTCAGACTAATGACTTTCCACAAGACCTTTTTCCTTTTTGGGGGATCTTTCCAAAGCCTTCCTAGGGCATTCTTTAAGCCGAAAAACAGCAGATAATGGTATTGGTGTCACCTTGAAGTGGTCCCTTCCCGTACTTCTTTAGGGATTGGCCATCCTTCAATTGGTAACGGCCTCGCTGTTAACGGTTCGCTCTCTTCCGTTTGATCGCTTACCTGGCCAGCCAGCAAGGCGCTTTGCTCGGTCGGAGATAGAAGGCTACTTCCCTACCCTTAGAGGAGGTATCGGAGACAAAGACTCGAAAAAGCCTCTCTTTGTCCCACTTCTGAAATAGAGTGTAAATCTCCCCCTCTTCATGAGTGGAAATGCACTCGATCTGTCCATCCTCATACATTATTCTAGTAAGGCAGCGCTTTCAGGCTAGTATGCTGTTTCGGTAGATTCTTACTAGACAGGTTTTAATACCTTATTTATGCTGGAAAAATCCTACTCATTTAGAAGGGGGCGCCAGAGGGGTTCTAGACCACTGATTTGAAGTTTCTAGAATAGACCCCTATCAGAGGGGTGGAGAAGAAGACCAGTCAAGATAACCTGAACTTAGACAGAAATAGAAAAGAAGCCTAGGTCTGACAATGACCTTGACCTCGATCTCACTGCCTGCCATATACCCATATACCGAGAAGCAGGTCTTTCAGAGCCTGCACTTAGAGATGAATTGGAAGAACAGAACTAGACAGAAGACAGAACTCACCGATCGATAAAGGAAGTCACTGAAGGAAATGACCGGAGACCGAACCCGAACTCACTCAGTTTATTCTTTACACAATCACCCTTCCTTGATGACATGATGGCACTCCTTAACTCACAGAAGACGTAACGAACCTGAGGGCGACTACTACGATTATATATCTATTTGAAACTAGGACATAGCTAAACTTCGATTCCTTGGCCACTTAGATAGAAACTCTCTTTTTATTTACAATGACTCGCTAGATGTAAGAGCGAGTACATCCGTCTTTAGCTTGAGGGCAGCTCTCTTCTCTCCCGTTTGTTCGGCCACCTCTCCTAGCAAGAAAAGGTATGCGCCGCAACGGCGTACTACTAATAGTTAGTTTCGAAAGCCGTTGCTTGTTCCTTCTTCACTAATTGCATATAGAAAGAACCTACTACTTTTTTTTATTAGCTATCTCTGCACCGCTTTCGTTCTTGACTGACTCTCTCTTTTCTTAGAACAACTACTATATACTCTCTCAGCTTCTATATAGGTGGATCTTTTCCTTTCTTGTTCTTATCCTTCCATCTTTTCTTCCTTTCCGCCCTTCCTAACCTTGCCCGATCCAACTAGTAACAAGAAAGATAGATAGAATTGGGTGGGCAGAGTTGGCTTGCTTCCCAGAGAATAAACACCTGGCGACTCGAGAACATGATGCGCTAGCTTTCGATCAGCTAATCGAGATAGGCTGTACTTTTCATTCGATTTGGTTACCACCATAACTAACTGGAAATCCTGAGTTTCAGGAAGATTACCAACACATTACCCCGAACCGCTGTCCCGGGAGTGAGAGGAATGAATGATCCCTCACACTCTTTATAGTTCCGGCAGGCTATAAAGGTAAGTACGCTACACTTCACACCAACCACATATCGATTCAAGAAACATGAAACAAGCAACTACGCAAACGGGGGATGCTGACGGTACGGAACAAACAACAAGGGCTTTCGCCTCCACCACTTTCGCAGGTTTGGAAGCCCCTTATAGAGGACTCTCGCAACTCGTAGTATGCTCGCTCATCCCGAACTTCCGTTTCATTACGTGTAGTCAGTTCAGTAAGGCTCGCCTCCCTCCCGATGATCAGGAATGTAGGGCGCTCCCTCAACTATCAAGTCACTTACTGTTGTTTATCTTCACTACACATTTCATAAAGCAGAAGAGAAGGATTGATTCAAAGAAGGAAAGGGAGCGTACCGAACCTATAGATAGGACCAGAGATCACCACTCAGAGAGTCCTAAAGTTCAGGGAAGGGCGGGGGCAGCAGACGGAACTCTCAAACGGAGGGGAAGGCTTCTACTGGCAGTAGGCCCGGGGAAGAGGATTTCCGCCCTTTCAAGCAAGGTAGGTAGCCCAATAGTATAGATCTCCTAGCAATGGGATGAATGCTTGCTGTCAGCTGTTAAGGGACAAAGGCAAGGAAGACAGGATAGGTTTAAGCAACTTAGCAACTAGTCGTCCCTAAACACTAAACCCTGGCAATACTACCGACTTTTCAGCCGATTCCATGTTGCCGCAGCTTTTGGAGTTAGGTGTTGGCGCTCTAGTTGTTTAAATCCCCTTCCTTCTCCTTCCTGTAGCTACAAGATGAAAAACAGATATAGCAGCAACCAACTTAAAAAGGTGAGTGCAGCTTTCATTCAAGTACTCTTCAATAGGCTTTTTGGCCCACTATTTTTCGTTTTTCAGCAGAGCGTTGACGCTGACTTTTTTGCTCTTTCTGTCTCGGTTGCTTTTGCGTGTAATGGGAGGAATTGGCAGAATTTCTTTCTGCATTTAGAATGGTTGTTAATTAAGCCATCTTCGCTACCTGAGTAATATCAAAAATTTAGGTACCAATAATAAAAAAACAAATTGCGAAGTCGACCATACCTTTTTCTTAGGCACTGCTTGTTAAATTTAGGAGCATATGCACTTTGATTCAAAAAGCGATTGATTTATTTAGGGGAAGAAGCTCAAGCGCCTACTATTTGCTTGCGGCCTTTGCTTCTGTTGTGTCTGATCCGGTGATTAAACCTCCGCCTCCTCATCCGCTATGGTCGGGCCAGTACGATCTGGTGACTCAACCCCCGCCGCTATCAAAGAGAGCTTTTTCCTCCGTTTCACGAGCAGTGGAGACAACGTTTCACACGTTGCCTTCACTAACTGAGCTGACAAATGTATGAATGAAGTCGAAGCAACAAGTGTACTTCGGAACTGTTCTCCACCGCTTTGTAGCCGGAGCAGACACGTGGAGTTCACTGGAAGGGAGAACGGCGGGAATGATTTCTTGCAATGCAACGGAACTCAAAGCCTCTTTCATAGGCTGTACTCGTACTTACCGGCTACACGGAACTCGTCTAACAAGTTCTCGTCAAGTCTACGTGGACTTCCTCGTTAAGTCTGAGTGGTCGAGTGAATTGATGAACGAGCTATAGACAGAACTTGGTGAGCCTTTGGAACTCGTATACATAACCGTGAAGTTCAGTCTACGGAACGTAGACTTCATTCACAGCGGAACTTGTCTCTATTCCCTTTGGTTTTGAGGCGAACTAAGGGGGGCCGGCGGACTGCAATTCTAGTGAGGTTAGTCCTCTGTTCTGACCCGATTGGAGGCTGGGGAAAGGGCACTCTTTCAGAAAACCCCACCTAAAACATATGACGACCCCCCAGTCCACTTCCATTTGTCCTTCTTTCTTGTGGTGGAACCTGGCATTCACCCTCCCAGAAGTTATTATCGCCAAAACAAAAAAAGACATCTTGAATTGTTGCCCTCTCCCACAAAGGAAGAGTCCAAGTAGAAGAGTATCCGTATCATATGGCTAGGGCGTTCCCCTCTCTTTCGTCGGTTAAGTGCTGGATGGGGAATGAATCGGTCGGCTATGTCCTTGGACCTCCCGGCTTCCCTGTCACGTCCGAACGTAATCAGAGAAGACCTACCCAAGCACCACCTCTTAGCACACAACAGGCCGTCAAGAATGCAGTTAGCGGTCATCGATGAACCGATCCGGGTGACTCTCGCTCTACCTTTTCGGCTTAGTCACTCTCTCGTCGTTCCTGACAACGTATGTCAGGATTGAACAAGAAGAGTTGCTACGTGTAACATAAATAAGACTTTGAACCCGGGCTTCCTCTAACAAGAGAAGAAGCCGTTAGCAGTCCCGGTTAGGCTTTCGGTTTCATACCAATCTCCCTATTCGGATAGCAGAGTAGTGTGAAAACCAATAAGATAAGTATGGGCGATGCCCTAGTCTTTCAACACAGTCAACATCCTCGGTTTAGCAGTCAAGTGACCAGTTCAGTGATAGGTATTCGTTCTTTGAGTCGGTTTAGTTACAATCTCAGTCCCCTTGTCATATATAGGCATCCCGAGCACCATTAGTCTCACTCTCTTTTCCCTTTCCTTGCATCTCTCTTCTAGAGCAAGATGGGGGATGGCTGGTAGGAAATTTGCTTCTTCGCTAACCGCTCTCTCTTCGCGCTCTTTCTAATCTCTGCTCTCTTCGTCCTCGGGGACTCTTCCGTTCACTGCGGCGACAATACGTTCTTGTACCCTTTTCTCAGAGGCGTCGTCTTACCTCTGGAATGCCGTCGATCGGAGCCTCATTCCTGATCTATCTCCTCGGTAAGCTTTTCTTCTCTCTCTCTTAAGTACATACCACACAGCAGTCTTCACATCTACTCGAGCACATCTAGCATTCATAGTCCCTGCCACCCTCGCACCCCTCATTTTCAATAAATCAAGTAGGGCAAGTTCCACGGCACCTAAGGCGGGGCCCAACAGAGGTTGGTTCAAATACTTTAGAAAATGGGATCCCTTGTTTGTGATACTAGTCGACGGCTGGCACTTGAATGAGTGTGCTTGCTTCGGTTGCTCCTTGGTACAAGATAATAGAATATTGAGCAAGCTGGCTCTCGGCTAGTTAAGTTGCACTTTCCTCTGCGTATCATGAGTTTAAGCACCCTTTTGAGCGCGGAGACCCCCAAGCAATAGAAAGACAGGGATTCGGAGTCAAAGTCCAGGTATTTTTTACGAATAGAGGGCAGAGAGCTACGAATGATTGTTTTGATCCTTGATGCTGGAAGCATTGGTTTCCAGGACTGGAACAAGAGAAAGAGGAGAGGAATCCAGAGAACAGGAGCAGGATAGCTTGGCCTTTTGAGCTTCTATTCCTGTTTCCGGGCCAGTAGACGAAGAAAGATAAGAAGAGTCTGTTAGTTCGCTTCCACTGGATTCGATATAAAGAGATAGCTTAGAGGGTGTTAGTTCTCCTTTCAAAGGTCTTAGTGAAGGAACAAACAACTCCTGAGCAACAAGCAACTCCTGAGCGCTAACGCGCGAAAGCCCCATTCAATAAACGTAAGGTGCTAACGCCAACAAGCAACTCAACAAGCAACGGTAGAGCGCCCTAGCGCGAAAGCCGTTGCGCAACAAGCAACGGTTTCAAGCCTAGCGCGAAAGCCGTTGTGCGTTAGTCACGCACATACGTTTTCTTGCTGCATACGTTTTCTTGCTTCACGCTCATACGTTTTCTTGCTGCCGTTAGCGCAGCCGTTTTCTTGCTGGATAAAACAAGCTGGAAAACTTATCTCTCTCAGGTCCAGTTTCGATCTCGAACTAACTTACTTGACTTAATAGGTCGGAAGAGAGAGAGATCAACGACGGAGCTACTAGCTACTAGTTGGAAAGGACGAGACCACCTTTCGTACATTTCTACTGGTCAAGACATTCGAATAGCGAACGAAAGACCAGGAGATTGGATCTAGAAAGCACTTCCAGCAGGGTTGACGGCTGTGTGGCCCTCATTCAGCTGGAAGTAGGAAATCAATCCCGGCACGACCGATGACTTAGTCTCCTTCTCCGCTTGAGAGGGAAAGATGGCTGCTCTGTGAACAACCCTAGTTGCTGGTCCTGCTCCTGCTGCTGTCTGAACTGCCACCTCTGCTCCAATACATAAGCTCCAGCTGAAGTGTAGCAGCTCCGTCCCATTCATCACTGCTTTCTGTTAAAAAGAAAAGAGCTGCTCCTCTCCTCCCCCTCTCTAGTCAGAAATAGCGTAAATGAATCAGGATGGATCGACAGGCTTTCCAAACCAAACCTACTGGTCTCTTCCTCGGACCTAGCATTGCTGCCTGGCCCAAAGCTACCAAAGAAACTGGAACCCTTGAAAGGGCCTGAAAGCAAGAGAAAGAAGGTTTCGTTTACCACTGGAACTGGAGTAGCGGAACTAGCACGACGAACAATGCTCGGCACTCTGTCAAGCGAGCCCCTCTCATTCTCTATAAGCCCTATAGTTGCCCCTGTATAAGCATTCGTAGCTCAAATAACATAGCCGAAGCCAGGACTGAAAGCAAGGGTTTCGTTAGCAATCCGTTAGCAACAGGAGCTTAAGTAGCTCTTACAGTTCCATTAAGCTTTCCTATGTTCTCCGTTCGCACGCTTACCTCACCTGAGATAACCGTCCTCACTCTCTCAAGTCCGGCCGGAAGAAGCGATCTCTCTTAACTCGGGTCGGAAGAAGCAATACAATTCCAAACCCGGAGCACCAAAAGCATAGGGTAGAGAGCCTATCAGGTAGTGACCGAATGACCCTATGTGAGTTTCCTGAGTGGAGAACAGGGACTAGAGGGCACCCAAGTGCCGTCTAGTTCATGTGCGGAACGGTAACCGAAGGTAGCTATAACCGAGCAAGAATGAGTGATTTAAGAGCGGTTCGGTCAGAAGCGGCTACCACACACTCAATCCAATGAAGAAGCACACATAAGCAAGACGAATTCTTTCTATACGAAATTTCGGAATAGTCAGCTCGTCTCTGCTCGAAGAAGCAATATGAAATTTATAGTTAGATGAACAGATCACTCCTAAAAGCAAGCTTTCTCTTCGATACCGCGAGTTTGCCACAAAAGAATAGCATTTAGTTCGATCGAGTTCTATCTATATCTAGCTGCAAATCACAGAAAATGGAAAGAAGAGCGTGCCGGCTAATCGAGTGCCTTTCCCCGGGAGTGATTACTACACTGATGAGAAAATGCCATGCACTTTCTTTGTTCGGTAGGAATGCTTCTCCTTCCCATAGTCTTATTGTAGTTCAACCGGAAGAACTCCCCTATACCATAGTCTTCCTAAGTTGGTGTTCTAATGATTGGATTTCCAACAGGAAATTTACTGTATGCTGTCTCTTTCCGTTTTCATCCTTTGCCCCTATCAATCAACACACCTACATGGGATCGGTACGAAGTACTCGAGTGTGACATCAGCTCGAAGTGGTAACATTCACTCTTTAGCGAAAAGCAATCGAAACGAACCCCCTCTAAATTCTATGTAGCGCTTTAGCGTTCGCACTTGACACAAGTTAAACTAACCCAGCTAAGCTAACCAAAAAAAGACCCGTGAACGAAGGCCCTTGGTCCTATGGAAAAAGATAGGAAAGGCAGCAGAGAGAGAAAGAATGTTTTCGAATGCTGTGACAAATAAGAAAGGTTCAAAAAGTTTCAAATAAATAAAAGAAGTGCGTGATGCCGTAGACAGACAGGACAGACCGCATGTAGCCGGCCGGCTATTCTTCACTCCATTTAACTTCGTGTTTAAGATCTTTTAAGAGAGACTACTATTGAGTGAGAGATTCTCCTCTTACCAAAATAAATAGGTATAGGACAACGGTTACGGGGTCAAAGCGACGGTACCCTCTATGTCGGGCCCGAGAAAACACACCGAAGGGATCGTGGATCAAGTTTGTGATTGGCGTACGGCTGGGTAGCAGGCACATCCAAAGGTGCGTAACAACTTGTAATCAGGTGTCTTGTGAAATAAGAACTCCCATGGTTAAACCATTTGTGTCACTGTAGATGGCACTCGAATGATAAAAAAGACAATAGCATTGATTCTAAGCCTTTCGGGGGGCTAGGTCAGAGCTAGCATTGAATAAGAATAAGCTCGGATTCCTCTTAGCGACTATGAACGAATGCTTTCTCATTGAACAAAAAGAAAAGGAATATAACCCGGCAAAGCAGACTAAAGACAAGGAAAAAAGAGGAGTAACCATAGGACGATATCGCGATAGGAAGGGACGATGTTCCAACAAGCTGGCTTAACGCACGATAAAAGGATATAACGTAAGCGCTAAAGGAAAGAAGGCAGATAAAGACAAAAAGGAAAGGCTACTTGCTGTAACCTTATGACTAGGGATTACCTAATCATTACTTGACTCCTCAGTGCAAGATACCTTTTCTATTTGTCCTAAAAAGGCGCTACCGCCGACTTCGCCTCTGTGAAACTCACTGTTGACACCCCTAGGGTCGAGTAAAGAACGGCACCTCCTGTTTTGAAGCAGTTAACGTTATGGCGCTCCCGCCCTTGTCCAGTAACCATTCTGAGGGGGGAGCAAGATAAGATCATCAACTCATAAGTCCTTATAGGAGGTAGAGAGCATACCATATTATCTTTCTTTGCGAATATGTTAATCTGTGAAGCCAACAAGCCCTCTATATTTCACAGCATACATAAAGGATGTTCCGGTTCCCAGAGTTCAGATTGACCCTGGAGCATCTCTTAATCTCATCACTCTTCCTGCTTTAGAGGAACTTGGGATTTCTCCAAGCAAGCTAGCTCACACTGGAGTATCTATATTTGGATATGACGGAGGAAAGACCTGTGGGCAAGATCAGGATCAGATTGCAAATCGGTGATCTAACTTCGGAAGCGACATTCTACGCTATCCGAAGACGAGCATGCTACAACCTTCTTCTAGGCGGACCACGGATTCATATCATGTGGTCCCATCTACTCTTCATCAGTGCTTCAAGTATGTAGATACAGACAAGAAGCCGGCAGCGAGATCTACTATGCAGACTCAAAGCTATATGTAGATGCCGAGACTGAAAAGGAAGAACCTATCTCTCTCGCCGAGACAGACTCACCCCCCCCTATCGTCTAAGGCTTTGGCAGCGGGAAGAAAGAAACTCGAAAAAAGCCGGCTCCAGCTACCTTTAGCGGCTGTGGGGATCGCTACCTGTGATCTCAGTCGGTTCGGCTGCGACTGAGCCGTCTCTTCAACTTCTTTAACCGCGGACTCCGGAACACATTCGGTAGGCTGTGTTCCTTCGACACTCTGTTCAGCAGCCTTTTCTGGATTACCAGCCGACTCAGAACCAACTTCTGATCTTTCTTTTCGCCTCAACGCGGGCAACATTAGATTCGTCAGAGTAGCTCTTCTTTCTGTTTTCACGAATCCTTTGAACGAATCCTAGTTAGGGCACTAGGAGTTGTCTAATCAAAAGGCGTAAGCGCAGCAGTTAACATTTCATCCACATCTGGCTTGATGACAGCTTTCCTGGGTGGATAGCTTTTCAATGCCTAGTTTCGTAGTCAAGCAAAGGGAAGAACCTGACCTTGAAGGTGGCAATAACGCTTCCGTTGAAAAAGCAAGGTGCGGAGTCAGAACTGAGCACTTCTTTGAATTGAGAAGAGGTGCCTACCCTTAATTAAGCCAATTAAGAGATCAGACTTCAAGGCATAGGGCCGTGAGGTGCTTTTAGCGCAGCCGGGATTGATTAAGGTAGTTGTTCAGCCGAGGGAAAGAATCATTCAATGCTAGGGAGCGGGGTGAAAGAGGAAGCTGTTCCCTCATGCCCTTCGTTGATTACCTCCGCTTCGATATCATGATACAGAGAAGACAGAAGCAGCACTCTTGTCGACCGTTCATGGCATGGTTGGCTAGCTTCGAACAAAAGAGGAAGCCTGTGCTTGAGCCTAATCAAGTAGTCCCCGCTCCTGCTTTCAGACTCTAAAAAGCCCTTCACTTGGAAAGCATCTGATGGTCGACGGATGCTTCCAGAAACCGTCTACTTCCTAGGAATCTTCCTAGTGCTAGGAGCTCTCCATAATAGTTTGTTCAAGGGTCTGGCCCTTCCTGTGTCTACTACAAAATGAAAGAGCGGCTCTTTTCTCTCTCTCTTTTCGGTAATCTACTCCGATCTCTCTTTTCCTCCAGTTTCACAGTTGATTTGTTACTGTATCCTCCGTTTGAAACTCCCGATTTTCTCTTTCCGCTGCTGCTTCTCGAGGTTCCGTCTTTTGAGAATGGATTTACTGGATCAGCGCCAAGACGCTGTAAACGATGATTCCATTGCAGTGGAAGAAATTGAGCAACTGATTACTGACGCAGAAAGGAGACCTAACACGAGGTCTCAGGGCCTCCCTAGACTACGTGTTCTGGGTGAAAGAGACCCTCTATAGTTTCAGAGAATGCCGAATTGAGACAGCGAGCTCACTCCTCGTGATTCTTCTCCCGAGAGGGGAAGAACGAAGATAGCTACTCCCCCTTACTTAAATAGGGCCGGCGACAGCCTCAGAACGGAGATGGAGGCCCTGCGTGCTGAAATGAGGAAGTTAAAGAGGGCCGTGAGCCAGTCCCCGGCTCCACCCCGTGAAAAATCCAATGAAGCAAACGAGCGGCCTTTCTTCAATAAGCTTTAAGAGATAGGGCAAGCAGCTACAGCAGCAGGTGGCCATGTTGGTGGATAAGGTGAAACTCCTGCGCCCTTACAACATAGGGGAATGAACGGCTAAAAACTCAGCCTCGTTCTCCCGAATGGGGGCGAAGTCGATGCAAGTATGATTTCTCCGATTCTGACCGTTCTCAATCACCGCGTGCCTTACGAATTTAGGGGAGGCCGAGCCCGTTCAGACGTCTAAAAAGCCTTCTGATCCACCTCGCCAACCGCCCCTTCTTCTTCAGTAAAGCCGACCTCTTCTCGGGAAGACAGCTGGATCGACGATAGGCTAGATATAGCTGCTAATGGCAACAAGTAGCTCTTGCGACCCTTGAAGCTATGGTGACTGTATTTCCTAGACCTTCCACTCTTTCCCTCGATGATGTCCCTGACTTTATGGCTTGAACTGTCCCCTACTTTACGGCTTATGGCTATAGTGACTTTATGCCTGGCTGCTAAGACTGGATAGACCTGTAAGCCTAAGACTGGTTTTTCTCCGCTCTCGGCCCCCCCTATCGAACCCAGAAACTATACCCTAACCGACCTATCCCTTACGCCTCTCTGGCCTTCCCTGATTTAGGACCCTTGATCCGAGATCTGATCATCACTTTCTATCAATTTGACAGGTACGGTAGGAGAGAAATCTGTACCCTTACTTTCCCCATCGTTGAGATACTACATCAAGTAAAGGCTGGTGATGAGTATAGCGAATTCTTCCATTTTCTCGTTCTCGAAAGCCTGATTCTTTCTTTTCTTGACCTTAGGCTCTTCCACCTATCAATAACTAAGTTCAACAACTTAATGAAGTCAAGGCAGGAACCCTCATTTAGTTTAGTCTCGAACTCTCGTCCTGAACTCCAGTAAGAGCAGGAAGCCGAAACGAAATACTCCCTAAACTCGATTGTTACTACTTGTACCTCATATCGGATACGTTACCTCAATCTCTATAGTCATAATCTTACGTTTAAGGCCTGGGATGCATCTAGTCAAGTACCGTTAAGTTGCGTTTAACGCGCATTAAATGCCTGCAACCCTCGTTTGTTTTTCTCTGTATCGGATAGGCTTGTTTATCCTGACTTTGATTAGCTCCGTATTCCTAGTATCTCTATAAGGTCAGACCTCTTCACCATTCCTTCCTGACGTAAGGAGATGATGGCGGGCTGGATTAGCTCGAATGACCTGTTAGCTCGAATGACCGACTCGTTAGCTACCTTTAACACCGGTCAGAGATATTTACTAAGACCTAAGGGAATTCTTCCTGAACCTGGGGAAAGTAGAAGGACCACTTCTTCTTTAGCGGGAGAACTAGCTTGAGCGTCTTTAATTCAGAATTAGCGGCCAGCGGTTAGCGGCCCTTGCTTGAGTACCCTAACTCTGGAAAGATTGACTTCACGAACCAATACCTGTCATAAGACTAGAAGTTCGTTTTCCATTCACAAGAGAGCTTGCTTGTAGATTCTTTCTTGAAGGAAGGAGCGAACGAGTGGCTTAGCTGACAACTGCTTTCATTCAGGAAAGCAAAGATTCCACTCAAGAAGTAGCTGCATCGGTTTAGCAGCCCCTTACTCGCTGACTTCCAACACCAAGGAAAGTAGCTTCTTTAATGGCCCCAGCCTAACGGGAATAGAAGAGAGAGTTCCTAACTCAAGGATAACTACTAGGAGATTCTAAACTAATTAGCTGCAAGCGTTATAGGCCCTTGAGTGCTTTAACTCCCGGAAAGGAAGACTTAGAGACGATAGCAGGGCTTATTATATATACACCACCCCCGGTTTACCATCATTAACAAGCATGCTTTACGCACCCATCATGTAGAAGTCCAACCGGTAAGGTAAGGGGAAAGCCCTTCAGGCCAAGGCTCATCAAGAGCTCACATGGGATGAGGGTATTCATCGCTAAGAAATAGATGACTATGCCTTTCCTAGTGCTGAGCCGATGGCCTTTCCCAGTCTTCATTGGTAAAGTATGGGTAATATACGTGCTTCTATGCTTCATCGTAATAAGCCTGATCTGTAATAGCAAGACTGATGAGTGCGGGCAGGAACAAGCAAGGGAACAAGCAACTCCTGAGCGCCCTAGCGCGAAGTTGCTTGTTGGTCAGCTATAGGTCCATTATCTAACCAGGGGAATGACCAAAATCCAATAGAAGTACCATCACCAACTTGAGACCTTATCACCGTGCAGGCAACGTACCTCTGATAGAGTATGCAACACCAAGACCACGAGCAGTCAGCCGATATATCCACATCCCAAATAGAGCCTCTTTGGAGATACTGACTCGTGACCCAATCAGCCCACAGGGAGTCTTTGCTGTTCACGAATCGCCAGAACAGCTTCAGTTGCCCAACTCTGTTCCAATCTTCCACACACCTAACGCCCAAGCCACCTTCTTCCTTCGGACGACAGATCTTTGCCCAGCGGATAGTATGGGATTTCCTCGTTTCCTCGGCCCCTCAGAAGTGTTATGGACGAAATAACGCCCTGGGTTTTTTATCTCTCTCCACAGCCCGGCACCCGCAAGCAACTGCCCAATCTCGTCCGGCTCCCGAAGTTTCTGTGCAGGCGGTAATAAATCTTTCTAGAAGCATCGAGGTCGCTTTATTATTAGTTAAATGGGGCAAGCTAAGCAACCGAACCTGGCTCCATCAAATCTATTCCCTGGGCTATCCCAACTAACTAATGGATCCAGATCCGAGCCATCAAGTAGAAGCTAACCTCCATCCATTTCTCCTGATCCCTCTTATCCCAGTGAGCTAACAGAAACCAATGAACCTCCAGACTCGAGCTCATCAGCAACATCTTCATTTCCGGCAAAAGGGGGAAGGGGCCAATAGCATCTATAGCTGCATCAGAACCGAGCTCTTCCAGCTTTTTAGTGGGATCCAATGCTTCAAAGCAATCTCACTCCTCTATTCATTCGGCAGGGATAGGGGAATCAAATTCCTCTATTTCCGCTCCCGGGGCCTTCGGAGCCCACTTGTTAGTCAATGATCTAGATTTGGCCAATTGATCTAATGCCTCCGATGCATACATGATCTATGCTTAGAAGCAATTCCTTTCTTCCGATTTCGATCCAATGCCTGAACCTCCGGAGCAACTAGTCATTATGCATCTACGGAAAGCCCATCAAAGCGATTCTCCTTCGGAACCTGCTAAGCCCAAAAGGGAATAACCTCACTCTGGTCTCTCTACTCCATATCCAAGTCCATCATTCGAATCCACATCTCCAATGGCAGCTACAAAGGCAAGTGCTCCAATTATCTCATCCGCCCTATTATATAACCGGCAGGACGAAGCACTCGACTGCCCTTTCTCCTCTAGCTATGAACCAATGCAATCCACTTCTCCTCCACCAGCTAAAGCCGAACCAAGCCGACTAAAAGAAAGGAGAGGGGCCGGGAAAGAGGCATCTAGAGGCGGGCGGATGCAGATCGAAGGCATCTGACCTTTCTTCCGATCGAGTGGAAGCTGCAAAGCAATGCCGGCTGCGTTTAAGATCAAAGCTTGGGGAGGTGGGTGGCCCTCTCATCCGATCCACTGGAAGCGAATACCGAGATTTATTTGTCCCCATCCCTATCAAGTGATTTACCAGGCTCGGAACCTCCTATCAAACCTCCGGATCCCTATTCCGAGGAATCCATCTCTTTCTAGTGCGTGCCTCTACCGCCCAACTGCTAGCTAATCAGCAGCCTCCATCGAATTGAACCTCAAATTCCAGATCCAGATATTGAATCCAGAGAACCAATTGCTTGCTTCATTTGTAGCACCCATTGCCAGCAACCAGAGAAGCGGGACCACCAGGCCTTCTATTTCCCATAGACCGAAGCCCTCACCCGGAACAGGAACTAGGACCTTCGAAGGGGAACTACTGACCCACCTCCATCCCCTCCCTAACGCCGCGAATCACCTGGATTTATCTTATTGCCATCCACAGAGCCCGGACTAGGAACATCTATGGCACCGGAACCGGATGCAGCGGCATCTGAACCAGGAACCAGTGATTCAGAAGCTAGCCTTTCACCCTATCCAATGACCCCGGAGAAGAAGCAAACATCTCATTCTCAAGTTCTTCTGCTGGCCCAGCTCCACCTCCTTTTCTTTCTCTTCCATCCGCCCCCCCTATTATATAACCGGCAGGCAGCATTCAAAGTCCAATAAACCAATTCCTTTACCTGTATTCGTATCCTTGCCAGCTAACGGGAACTACCAAACCCAGCTCTCCTGATCTCTCTCCCAATGGAAGGAGGTGACCCAATAGAACATCTTTCGAAGGTAAGCTACAAAGCATCCATCAAAAGGACTCGGGGGGTGGGGAACTTGAGGGTAAGAAGCAGCTGACTAGAGCCATTAGGTTAGGCATCATCTCAATCTCCGGATCCAAAGGAATCGCAGCTCTCCTCCACCTCCTTCTCAATCTTTTGATTCCGATGCTTCCAGCAAGTAGCTGACAGCGAGTGAGCCTTCACCCTTACTTGCTTGGGGATTTCCATGATTCGGAACCCCCAGAGCCGAGGTAAGGCGATTCCTTTGCTCCATATCCATTCTCGGGCGGAGAGAGACCAACTAATCCCATTCTAGGTGCTCTGCTGGCGATCAGGGGCTGGAGAAGCATAACTATGAACCTTCCCAGGCGCAGCTATCAATCCCATTCCATCTCCCGGATGAGAGGCGAGTAAGCCAATCAATCTAAAGCCTTCATCCCGAACCACTGGTATCGGTATCAATGGTCCATCTCCAGCTGACTAAAAGATGCTTGGCCCCCATATTATACCAGCATCGCTCGAAAGCAGAACTATGAGTCCTTTCGGTGCCACCAACCCAGCCAGTGGAAGCGGGCCTTCTGACAGCAACGAGCCATCTCGTGTGGAAACAATTGACCCAATAGCTTGATCTGGGCCGGCACCATCTGAGCTCTCAACTAATCCATCTTCTGGCCCTTATCACGTAAAGTCAAAGGCAGCAATGAAAGGCTTGATCTCCATGTTCTGTTCCCAACAGGAGCTAACCTGCTAGCGGCATCAAAAGCATGCATAAATTGGCTGGCCAGTAGGCCTGAACTCCTTGACTCGTCTTCTCCTTCCCCAGTTCCCGTGCCACCTAATGGATTCAAGCTGCCTGAACCGACCTATTTATGCATCTGGCTAGCCGCACAAAGGGCAACTCCAGCTGAGAAGCATCCATCCTCGTCTCCTCTGTCTCTTGTGCCCAATGCCAGGGCAGCAAAGCCTTCTCTTTATCCCAATGGATCTGCTCCAAAGCAATCTTTTCTTTTTTGTTCTCCTGCTCCCATCCATGGACCCGAAACAGGCTATTTGTCCTCTTTCATCCGCCCCGACCCTTCGAGCACGGCCCTCAACACGCAATATTGATTGTCAGGCCACGTTGTCAGGAACACAACGGATTGCATCCCGAGCGTTAGGTGAAGGGTACGTCAAGGTATCCGAAATGAAAAGAATCCGCTTTACAATACCCTTTAGTTTCATGTCATTAAAGAGGTCGACGTAGCGAACCAGGTTCTTCTAACTCAAGTCAGTAGTGAGCTTTAGACAGGAAATTGGTAGGATTTTACTTATTTCTGGTCTTCTCTCTGGCTGGTCCAAAACCTTCTCTTCCTGGATGTTAGGAAGAAGAACTCGAATCCCCAGCTTTCGATATCACAGTTGTTCGTTTGGTGTTGGGTCGCTGCTCAAGTGACAGTTTGCTTTCATGGAAATGAGTGCCATATCAAGGAATGTAGCAATAAGAGCTAAGTAATATAGGTTCAGTACAGTTTGAGTCGTACTGTCCAGAGGTGGGTTTATGAATAATAAGAGTTGGATAGGAAGAAGTAGTTCGGATAGCCCTGATCAAGTGGTAGTTCACTCACCCACAGGCCAAAACAGAAGAAAGTCTTTGCAACCTCAGTTCACTGTATCAGTGTCAATGAATAAGGCTTGAAGACTGAAAAAAGAAGTTTCATTTTCCCGGGATTTTTCAATGAAAAGCGTTTTGGATGGCTGTTTTGAAGCTATTATCGTATATTATCATTTTACGGAATATAAGCTAAACTGCTCTAAAAGTGTGCCTAAACCCCGTCTTTTTAGTCTCATTTTCATGTTATAGCGGATTACTAAGCGAACTATGTGAAATGCTTAACACATGCATGAAAGAAGGGCAGATCTAACATCTAAGGTAGAGGGTGTTATATTGTGCCTAGCACCACCATCTTACCTCGAACCTTCCAAGAAAGCATTCGAGCCTCGGTGTTCGTTACACAGTCGTCTCCTCCGAGTACAGACACGTTGACTTACAACTTTGAAAGATCAAAGCCTGCCTATAGTATTAGTATAAGTATAGTTCGTTCTTGTTTTTCTTTGTCAGCTTCTATCGTAAAACACGCATCCCAATTCAATGCTTTTGCATAAGTGAGAGTACGAGTAGTGAGTCCACGGATCACATTCTATATGTTTTTAGCTAAAGTTCCCGATGGTCCCATAGCGTCTATCAGAGTCTGTTGCTTGCCTTTTTCTCTTTCTCCTCCTTCCCCTTCCATTCTATATCAGCTGGAAAAGGGTTGTCACTATGTGAGTTGCCCTCCTTGATGGCTGTCTTCTAACTCTTATGGCTACTCAATGCGGCTAGAATGCGGCTAGCGCCTTCCCCTCTCCTCTGGGGAAAGAAAGCAGCTGAACCCCTTACCTTGCAACTAAGCTCGGAGACCGGGACTGCCCCTGTCCCTCTCTGGTCGATTGGTTAGGATAGCAGACTTAATAGTTGGAAAGTCCTATATTATATAAAGTAGTAAACTGCTTGGTCGAAGCTTGGCTCAAGGTGAACAAATAAAAAAAGAAATAGGGTATTATAAAATGCCGATTCCACAAGTGTATTTCACTCAATAGCCTTACTGGCTATTACTGACATAGGGCCATCTATTAGTGTAATAGTACTGGAAATCGCTAGAAATCAAGTACGAACTGAAAAGTCACATCATCTGAAGCAGCAGCCTTTATTTTATACCTAATTTGATACGGGATTGGCGACTGTAATTGAACAAACTACTTTTACTGTTTACGAGAGAAATCCTCAATCCCCCAGAAACCAGGGAATTACTAAAAAGACTCATTCTAATACTGGAGTTCAAGCTCCTACTTCGAAGAAAGCCTATTGGTTGTTTCGAAGCTTAGTAGCTAAAGCGTACTTGTTTGTGCGTGTTGCTTACTTGCGTGTGAAAGGGGGTACACAGATTTGGGCTGCTAAGTGGAACCAGACCATTCAACTTGCCATTTGCACTCTCCTAGGGTGCGATCGTAGGGATCTTGCTTTGAATCAGCAAATCCTTGTTTTTAGTTATTTGGTTAAGCGTGAGCAGCGTGGGCATGAAGCTAGCAACAGCGAGCAATTTGCGGTTGTGATAAAGAGGTATGAAGTATATGATTATATCAGCAGATGTGTGTGTAACTTGATCTTCTGCTATAGAAACAGTAAACCCGTCCTGATACAAGTCACCCAAAGTAATATGCTTAACGGATGCTTTTTCACTAGCTATTCGGAGATCAGGTAAGTTAGGTCTACTACTGCTTGACTGGAGTTAGCGAAGCTGTAAAAGGTGGCAGTAGGGGAACCTGCTGCTGGAACAAATCCAGCTTTTTTATAATTACGGACTAAAACGAGGCGACTCCTCTTTGACTATGGTTTCAGAGTCACAGTTGCTAACGGGCAAATGCGTGTGTACTAGTGCTTGTGCTTGCTCATTAGAGGATGCCCCGGTAGTCAGTAGGGGCTAATAACTTGAGTTAAAAGTAGTAGACTAGTCTTATATAAGCTATTTACGCTTAACGAGTTATAAGATGTTGCCAATGACCGGGTATCGAGAAGAGTTGGATGCGAACCCCTCCCATGAGAAAGAAGCCTAGCAGCCCGATACGCCGAAACCTCTTATTCCGGTCCTTAGGCTAACTACGACTAGTCAGGAATTGCGTACAGAGAAGGAAGAAACGTCGTAAGTAACAATAGCGGCTTAAGTGAAGCTGGAAGAGCAACTTAAGCGAGTGTTGCTAGAGGATTCTGAGCGGAGGTGAGGTCCTTTCTGTACTCGAATGCAGTTACGTAGGAGATCCCTTCTTGCTTGTGGCTTAAAAATGATTACCTGTTGCTAACAAGCAAGGGATGAGCGCTAACGCGCGAAAGCCCCATTCAATAAACGTAAGGTGCGTTAGTCACGCGTTTAAGCTAACGAATTGCGTTTTCTTGCTTATATATAGGGCGTTTTCTTGCTGGATTGAGCTTATGGTGATAGGTGGGCGAGAGTGCTACTGAAATGCAGAGAGTGCTACTGAAATGCAGTTGGAACTGCAATCGTAGGCCGGTTACGCTGAAGTAAGAGGTGGGTCAGGTGTGCTACCGTCACGAGTGAAAGAAGAGCTCATTTCGATTTCGCTATCGGGTTGTTGATGGCCGCCTTACAATGTGCAAAGGATTGCTCCAAGTGTAGTTGCAGTCTCTTTGCAAGTGAGCAGCGATCGTTCGGAAAACGAGTCGGCATGCTCTTGAACGACCCATAGGCTTTGGGCTTCTCTGGCTGCTTGAAGGACGCAGATTGGGAAGTTGGCTGTGATCCGTCGTGCATTGTGCAGACGCCTGATGGCTTACGTTGCCAAGAGGGCATTGTGAGACAAAGGAAAGGGCTTAAAAGGATGGTGTTTGGCCCAGGATCTCACTCACCTATGCATGTGCGAGAATGCGATACGGTAGAGGCCGATGTGTCATTGGGACACTTTAGCGTGGTAGACTGGGCGACGAGTGCTTAGGGCACTGGGAACAGTCCTCTATTGGGGAAAAAATTCACGACTTCCCTCCTCATCTGGGATCAGGACGGAACAATCCACGAAAGGGAAAGCAAGCCTTATGAAACTAAGAGAGAAGTAAGGAGACCAAGCCACTCACCTCACCGAGGGAGAAGAGCACTCGCTTCTCTTACGCTCGCTATTTGGAGGTAAGAGAGGAATTCGATGTATCAAGGTAGACTGAAACTAAAGATATTGAATGAAAGGCTCCGGATTGTGAATAGGCGCAGTTTTACTATTCATTCGGGGAAGACGCGTATAGCACCGGTCAGAAGGAAGACCGGTATGATGCGTCATGGGGATCACCTCAGCTATGAAGCACCAGTCATCTTTAACCCATTTTAGCTTTGGTGATTGAGCGACCGGATACGCGACGGATGCCAAAGTCAACTCAGATTCAGAGGTCGATGGAAACTGAGCAAGGATGTTCCGAAGTCGGAAATGTGACCCAAACCGGTCGATGTGTTAACCCGGCTCATCTTAGGTCGGACAATCCTGGGAACGAATAAGAGAGCCAGAATCCCACGCCTCCCGCTACACAACCGGCTAGAAGACCCGAGTACGAAGTGGCCCTGACGGAACGGAATGAAACTTAAGAAGAGAACTCAAGCGCTCATCTACCGGTAGGTGGTACGAGAGCAGCAGCTCCCAACCAGGAAGACAGACAAAGAAAC